TTTTATCTATATTCTTGATTACTAATTCAGTTAAGAGGCCTCTATCAACAAGAAAAATAGTGAATTCTTATTTTCGTTAAATTCTAGGAAAATAAAAATATGTATATAATCCAAATATAAAATTCTAGAATATAGAAACTATAGATATGATATATGCTTTTGTACCTTCTATACTCACTTAGATATATACTTAGATTTATACTAATCTTTATCTTTATAATATTAATATAAATAATAACAGGTACAAATAGTAAATTGAGGTATCCTTTATATGACAACTTTCGACTTTCCCTCTGTTTTGGTGCCTTTAGTAGGCTTAGTATTTCCGGCAATGGCAATGGCTTCTTTATTTCTTCATGTTCAAAAAAATAAGACTGTTTAGATCTGATGGGCCCAACTCTGATCCATTTTTTTTTTCAAAACTAAGACTTGTATCATAACGCAGATACCTATTTAGTGTAAGAAAAGAAGGTATAACATGCGGCGTTTCCGTCGAAAAGGGGCTCTTTGGCCTGTAGAAAGATGATATGGGGGTAAAGGAATTCTATCTATTTGAAAAAATCTCAGGATCGCCGGATGGCTGAACTGTAAAATCGGTACATCTATATGTATATTGATATTGATATATGTATATTGATGGGATCATACGAAGGGTATTTTTTTTTTTATTTTAGATCTAACCAATTTGATAAATTACTCTTAAAGGTTCACATCAAACTAGTACTAGTTGATGAGAGTTACTTCGGAAACAAAAAGAGTAAAGTCTAGGGTATTCTCTCAATTCCAATAAAACGAAACCAGATCAAGTATGAGTTGTCGATCAGAACATATATGGATACAACCTATAACGGGGTCGCGAAAAACAAGTAATTTCTGCTGGGCCATTATCCTTTTTTTAGGTTCATTAGGATTCTTATTGGTTGGAACTTCCAGTTATCTTGGGAGAAACTTGATATCTTTATTTCCGTCTCAGCAAATCCTTTTTTTTCCACAAGGGATTGTGATGTCTTTCTATGGGATCGCGGGTCTCTTTATTAGCTCCTATTTGTGGTGCACAATTTCGTGGAATGTAGGGGGTGGTTATGATCGATTCGATAGAAAAGAAGGAATGGTGTGTATTTTTCGTTGGGGATTCCCTGGAAAAAATCGTCGCATCTTCCTCCGATTCCCTATAAAGGATATTCAGTCCGTCAGAATAGAAGTTAAAGAAGGTATTTATGCTCGCCGTGTCCTTTATATGGATATCAGAGGCCAGGGGGCCATTCCCTTGACTCGTACTGATGAGAATGTTACTCCACGGGAAATCGAACAAAAAGCTGCCGAATTGGCCTATTTCTTGCGTGTACCGATTGAAGTATTTTGAGAAATGAGATGAGAGAGTGAATGCTTTCTCAGCAGTAAGGAAAAACTAAAGAGTCCCCCTTTTCTATACCATAACTTAACTGAAGTTTCTTCATAACGCTCATTCTTTCTAGTCAAAGAAGACGTATACGTAACGTAACAACCACAAAACAAAACAGTGAATAGATTCATAAGTTCGATACTTTGTAATAGAATTCATGCATGAGAGAAATATTGGATGGCGTAGAGTCAACTAATGAGGTCGGTTCATTAAAAATTCATAGACGAAATGAAAAAATGTCAAAAAAGAAAGCATTCAACCCTCTTTTATATCTTGCATCTGTAGTATTTTTGCCCTGGTGGATTTCTCTCTCATTTAATAAAAGTCTGGAATCTTGGGTTACTTATTGGTGGAATACTAGGCAATCTGAAATTTTTTTGAATGATATTCAAGAAAAAAATATTCTCGAAAAATTCATAGAATTGGAGGAAATCTTTCTTTTGGAGGAAATGATCAAGGAATACTCGGAGACACATCTACAAAACCTTCGTATAGGAATCCACAAAGAAACGCTCCAATTAATCAAGATACACAATGAGGATCATATCCATACAATTTTGCACTTCTTGACAAATATAATCTGTTTCATTATTCTAAGTGGTTATTCAATTTTGGGTAATAAAGAACTTGTTATTCTTAACTCTTGGGCTCAGGAATTCCTATATAACTTAAGTGACACAATAAAAGCTTTTTCGATTCTTTTATTAACAGATTTATGTATCGGATTCCATTCGCCCCATGGTTGGGAACTAATGATTGGCTTTGTCTACAAAGATTTTGGATTTGCTCATAATGATCAAATTATATCTGGTCTTGTTTCTACTTTTCCAGTCATTCTAGATACTCTATTTAAATTTTGGATTTTTCGTTATTTAAATCGTGTTTCTCCGTCACTTGTAGTGATTTATCATTCAATGAATGATTAAAAAAGGATCTACTGATATTAATCCAATTCAATTCTAACGTTTCTTACTTTGTAGTTGTACAGAAGCAAAGCATGTAAAATCATACTTACTCTTTATTTTTCTACCCATCCCAAAGATTTATTCTATATATTAATATTATTTATTCCAGTAAAATTATTCCAGTAAATAGCAGAATTGCAGATAGGGAACTAGGTTAGCGACCTACCAAATTTATTGTAGACATTTTTGGGCTCAATGGTTGGACCATGCAAACTAGAAAGACTTTTTCTTGGATAAAGGAACAAATTACTCGATCCATTTCCGTATCGCTCATGATATATATCATAACTCGGCCATCCATTTCAAGTGCATATCCCATTTTTGCACAGCAGGGTTATGAAAATCCGCGAGAAGCGACTGGTCGTATTGTATGTGCCAATTGCCATTTAGCTAATAAGCCCGTGGATATTGAAGTTCCACAAACGGTACTTCCAGATACTGTATTTGAAGCAGTTGTTCGAATCCCTTATGATATGCAACTAAAACAAGTTCTTGCTAATGGTAAAAAGGGTGCTTTGAATGTAGGGGCTGTTCTTATTTTACCAGAGGGTTTTGAATTAGCTCCTGCTGATCGGATTTCCCCCGAGATAAAAGAAAAGATAGGCAATCTGTCTTTTCAGAGCTATCGCCCCAATAAAAAAAATATTCTTGTTATAGGCCCCGTTCCTGGTCAGAAATATAGTGAAATAACCTTTCCTATCCTTTCCCCGGACCCCGCTACTACGAAAGAGGTTCACTTCTTAAAATATCCTATATATGTAGGCGGAAACAGGGGAAGGGGTCAGATTTATCCCGACGGGAGCAAAAGTAACAATACAGTTTATAATGCTACATCAGCAGGTATAGTAGGTAAAATAATACGAAAAGAAAAAGGGGGTTACGAAATAACCATAGCGGATGCATCGGATGGACGTCAAGTGGTTGATATTATCCCTCCAGGGCCAGAACTTCTTGTTTCAGAAGGCGAATCTATCAAATTGGATCAACCGTTGACGAGTAATCCTAATGTGGGCGGATTTGGTCAGGGAGATGCAGAAATAGTACTTCAAGATCCCTTACGTGTCCAAGGCCTTTTGTTCTTCTTGGCATCTGTTATTTTGGCACAAATATTTTTGGTTCTTAAAAAGAAACAGTTCGAGAAGGTTCAATTGTCAGAAATGAATTTCTAGACTCGCGGATTTATCGACATTGAGCTCATAACGTAAAAATAACAAAATTATTTTTGACGACTCTTTATGATAAAAAATGGATATTATGAAAAGCCTTTTGCTTTTTTATACTCATTCCTTGTACTGCATTCCTAGTCATAGTATGTAGATTGTGAAGAAGACTTTTTACTTTTTTTGAATCCAAATTGGGGTGGTATGATTATGTTACTATTATCACATTTCAATGTCATAAAATACATTAATAGTGTTTTCTATTCTAATCGAATAAAATTCGACTAGATACTAGACATAAGTAAGCGGGGAATAGAACGGATAAATGCGTGGAACACAAAATTATAGGGACGATTATTCATCTTCCTAGTATTCGACACAAGAAAAGGAATTTTCCACATCTCTTTCTTGTGTCGAAAGAAAAAAAAAGATTCTTTATCCTGTTCGTCAAAGATTACTAGTCTAAGTTTTGAATTTTTCAAAAAAAAAAATATCAGAACTTTTTTATATATATTATATATATATTACATAATATTATATTATGTAATATAAAATAGAATAGTAGAATAGTGGGCAAACAAAAGAGAGCGAGGTTTATTGAGTAAATAGAACTTCTTCAATAAACTTAGAAAAATTTCCATTTTTGATGAGATACAAAAAAATACTAAGGTTTTATTATTATTTGAGGATAGTATGTCATCTAGGAAATTGAGTGATTTCTTCTTTCTTCTAACTTTACTTTGAAAGTATCGATAGATACTATCGAGCAACGGGCGGATGGATCAATGAACTGCATTTTTCAAAAACATCATCAGAAAAATGGAATGGGGTTTTGCCATTTAGACGAAAAATATTCTAATTCTTAAGAACTCAACGGGACCTACCCCCTCAAATCATACAAAGAAGGGAATCCCGTTGAGTTCTTACGCTTTCATGGCTACAATTTACAACTCAATTCATCTGATTACTACAGAGATGAACCCAATCCAGAATATGAACCATAAAAGAAAATACCTATTAAACCGATCACAAGAATACCAGCTACAGTACCTATTATCCAAAGAGGAATCCTTCCAGTAGTATCAGCCATTTACCCCACTTCCCTCCACATTTCATCAAGTGGTCATGCTAGAGACATAAACAGTCATGGATAATTATGAGATGAGAGCCTTCCGAATGGGCTAAGAGAGAGTGCCTATAATTATTATTCTCCTTTTCCTTTGTTTTATTAATTGAAGAAATAATTGGAAAATAAAACAGCAAGTACAAAAATGAGTAATAACCCCCAGTAGAGGCTGGTACGATTCAATTCAACATTTTGTTCGTTCGGGTTTGATTGTGTCATAGCTCTATAATTCGGATTAGGTTTATCGTTGGATGAACTGCATTGCTGATATTGACCCCAAAAAAGAAACGGTAGGTACAGCTAGGCCGTGAACAGCCAACCATCGCACTGTAAAAATTGGATAGGTT